TGTCTCGTTACCGAGGGCCTCGTTTCAAAAAAATACGCCGTCTGGGTGTTTTACCGGGACTAACTAGCCAATTAAAAATTATCAGATGTACTAGTAAAAGAACCACACCCGGAAGTGATCCTAGAAACCAATCACGCTCCGGGAAAAAATCTCAATATCGTATTCGTTTAGAAGAAAAACAAAAATTGCGTTTTCATTATGGTCTAACGGAAAGACAATTACTTAAATACGTTCATATCGCTGGAAAAGCAAAAGGGTCAACAGGTCAGGTTTTACTACAATTACTTGAAATGCGTTTGGATAACATCCTTTTTCGATTAGGTATGGCTTCGACCATTCCTGGAGCCCGACAATTAGTTAACCATAGGCATATTTTAGTTAATGGTCATATAGTAGATATACCAAGTTATCGATGCAAACCCCGAGATATTATTACTACAAGGGATGAACAAAAATCCAGAGCTCTGATTCAAAATTATCTTGATTCATCTCCCCGTGAAAAATTGCCAAAACATTTAACTCTTCACCCATCCCAATATAAAGGATCAGTCAATCAAATAATAGATAGTAAGTGGGTGGGTTTGGAAATAAATGAGTTGCTAGTCGTAGAATATTATTCCCGTCAAACTTGAACCTAACCTAAAATAAAACAACAAGGGTTCGTAGAATTTTTCCCTCCCCTTTGTTTGGCGAAGTAAATCGCTAAAGTAAGGGAGCTTGATCTGTATTTCTATCCTTCATGTATCATAAATAAATGGATCGAGAGGATATTTTCATGCCTTGGATCCGCTTTTTCAAATATTTTGAGTACTATGTACTACAGCAACTAGAATTAGCAATAGGAATATACAATCTATATTACAGAAAGTTATAGTTAAATACCATCTAGATGTATGTAGATATACATAGTGGAATCATATGAAAGATATTTTTTTTATATCTAAGCGATTCGATGAATTACTCCTAAGGGTTCACATCATAATAAGAGTGCTGGTTGATAAGAATTACTTCTGGAAGACAAAAATAAATCTATATTATATATATTATATACAGTATAGAAATAGAAAAAAAAGTACGGATTATTTTATTATATTATGATTATATTATGATTATGTATCCATTGAGTAAATTAAATGATTATTCATGATTCCATATTGAATCAATTCCATACCGGTTCCAAACAAACTTGAGGAATGTTATGGTAAAACTTCGTTTAAAACGATGTGGTAGAAAGCAACGTGCGACTTGAAGGAATGATCGGTTGTGGATTCTTACATCCACCATTTTTGAATATAAAAATTATGAGGTGCTCTTAGCTCGACATAGTTTGTTCGGTTCTAATTATTTACTTTAACCAACCCACAACCCAACTAAATGGGGTTGTTAGTTAAAGTAAAAGTAAATAATACACGATGGAGCTCGAGCGGAAAAGATTAATTAATTTCTCAGAGGTAAGGATCTATGGTTAATGTCAATCAATAAGTTAGAACAACTTCGTAAGCATATCTTCGATATAGAAATTCAAAAGATTCAATTCGAATAAAATATCCTTTTGGATTTGAAATTTTTGTTGGAATTGGAAAAACTATTTCGATCATAAAGTGTATCACACGGGAATCAAGCGTTTATACGATTCTTCGATAGTCAATAAATAACAAAAGGTATGTTGCTGCCTTTTGAAACGATTAAAGATCACCGAAGTAATGTCTAAACCCAATGATTCAAAACGAAGATAAACGATCCTGGAACAAGAAAACACCCATTTTTTTGTCTCAACACTTTGAACAAAATAAAAAAAGGAATCCAAAAAATGGATAAAAAAAGAGACAAAAAAGTGGGTTAGAGACAGCTCAATAAATGAAATGCCAAGGACTCGGGATTTTCCTTTGAACTCTTTGAGAATTATCTAACTTGAGTTATAAGTACGAATGGTTTTTAGGTTTTTCGACCAAAAAAAACGAAAAAAATCATAGTTTCGATTTAATTTAATTGATTATTTTATTTTATGGATCTATTTTCCACTCTATATACTATGACATTAGAATCATTCTTTCTCGAGCCGTACGAGGAGAAAGCCTCCTATACGTTTCTAAGGGGGGAATTGTTCATCTATATCTATCCCAATGAGCCATTTATCGAATCGTTGCAATTGATGTTCGATCCCGAAGAGAAGGAAGAGATCTTCGTAAAGTGGGTTTTTATGATCCAATAAAAAATCAAGCTTCTTCAAATGTTCCCGCCATTTTATATTTCCTTGAAAAAGGCGCTCAACCTACGGAAACTGTTCATGATATTTTAAAGAAGGCGGAGATATTTAAGGAACTTCGCGTTAATTACGCGAAATAAAATGTAATTCATACAATACATATAAAATAAAAACGAGAAAAAAGAGCTAGTCTAGTTTTGTGTAATTTTTTCTTCACTATTCCCCTTCCCGTTTCCCCATCTTTTGTTCTATCCATAAAATTATGTATGGTATTATCCCCCAATCGGGTAGTTTTTGGCGAGACTCCACTAAAAAAAGGGGCCGAGCTTTCTTATGGTATCTTTATGGATATTGAATAAACCTGAGGTTTTCTTCTTGATTCTTTTTTTCTTTTCGACATCTACACTTTTTTTATTCTCTAGGTAGGTTATTTATGAAATGCCAATCCAACACAAGTTCTTATTATTTTATAATAAAAATATTATTTTTTTCTCAACGTTCATATTGACAATAGTGCATTGAAAAAATAGAATTGATCGTGGATAAATAGATCTATTTATCCACGCCCTATAAGTTTTTTTTTACTTTACTTCATGTAAGCGATAGGTTCCTTAAATTCTCTGGGATATATTTCATTTATCTTATCCGGGAATTTTTAAGATTTTCATTATAGCTATAGCTGTTTTATGTTCATAATTGACTATAAAAAAATGTTTTTGATGGGGTTGTGCAATCCACTCTTTTTTTTTTCGATCGTATCTACACACCATAATTCTATTTTTGGGTTGCTAACTCAACGGTAGAGTACTCGGCTTTTAAGTGCGGCTAAAATCTTTTACACATTTGGATGAAGGAACGGATTCGTCCATACCGTTGGTAGAGTTTGTAAGACCCCGACTGATCCTGAGAGGGAACGAATGGAAAAAACAGCATGTCGTATAAATGAATAACTCATATCATAAATAAATAACTTTAAGATAGAGTACTTAACCCTTACGGGATCGGTACAAAATATTTGTTTAGTTTGTTAGAGTTTTAATTCTTAGAGCGGTACAAAAAATCAATTATGGTTGGATCGAGTGAATAAATGGATAGAGCCAAAAAGCTCCAATTATAGGGAAACAAAAAGAGCAACGAGCTTCGGTTCTTAATTCGAATAATTACCAATTACCCGATCTAATTATACGTTAGAAATATATTAGTCCCTGGGGCGGGCAAAGGTTATGAAATCACTTTAATAAGTGGATTCTTCACTTTTTTTTTTGAATCCTAACTATTCTATTAATTATATCCCTGTGCGGAGACGAATGTGTAAAAGAAACAGTATATTGAGAAATATAATTCTAAAGTCAAAAGAGCGATCGGGTTGCAAAAATAAAGGATTTATAAACATCTTCGGTATCTTATAACGAACAAGAACCAATCGGATGGAAAAAGAGAGAATCCATGGATTAATCATTTCCAAGGTATCTTGTCTTACTATGATACCTTGATACCTTGTTTTGACTGTATCGTACCTATGTATCGTATCATTTGATGACCCAAGAAATCCCCGGTTTTGGTTCAAATCGAATTTAAAATGGAGGAATTACAAGGCTATTTAAAGATAGATAGATCGCGAGAACGGGACTTCCTATACCCACTTCTCTTTCAGGAATACATTTATGCACTTGCTCATGATCATGGGTTAAATAAATCGATTCTTTATGAGCCTATGGAAAATTTAGGTTATGACAAAAAATATAGTTTAATAATTGTTAAACGTTTAATTACTCGAATGTATCAACAGAAGCATTTGATTATTTTTACGAATGATTCTAATCCAAATTTTTTTTTCGGGCATAATAAAAATTTGGATTCTCAAATGATATCAGAGGGGGTTGCAGTCATTGTGGAACTTCCATTCTCACTGCGATTAGTATCTTCCCCAGAAAGTAAAGAAATAGACAAATCTATGACTACTTTACGATCAATTCATTCCATATTTCCCTTTTTAGAGGATAAATTATTACATTTAAATCATGTATTAGATATACTAATACCCTACCCTATCCATCTGGAACTATTGGTTCAAACCCTTCGCTCTTGGATACAAGATGCTCCCTTTTTGCACTTATTGAGATTCTTTCTCTACAAGTATCATAATTGGAATAGTCTTATTACTCAAAAAACGAAAATGATTCTCTTTTTTTCAAAAGAGAATCAAAGATTTTTCCTGTTCCTATATAATTTTCATGTATATGAATCGGAATCCATATTTGTTTTTCTCCGTAAACAATCTTATCATTTACGATCAACGTCTTCTAGAGCTTTTCTTGATCGAACACATTTTTATAGAAAAATAGAACATTTTTTAGTGGATTTTCGTAATGATTTTCATACTATCCTATGGTTGTTCAAGGATCCTTTCATACAGTATTTCAGATTTCAAGGAAAATCCATTTTGTCTTCAAAAGGAACCCCTCTTCTGATGAAGAAATGGAAATATTACCTTGTAAATTTATGGGAATGTCATTTTTACTTTTGGTCTCAACCGGATAGGATTCATATAAACCAATTATCCAATCATTTTCTCGATTTTCTGGGTTATCTTTCAAGTGTACGACCAACTCCTTCAGCAGTAAGGAGTCAAATGTTAGAAAAGTCATTTATTATAGATATTGTTATTAAAAAGTTTGATACTATAGTTCCAATTATTCCTTTGATTGGATCATTGGCTAAAGCGAAATTTTGTAACTTTTCAGGACATCCCATTAGTAAGCCTGCTTGGGCGGATTCATCAGATTCTGATATT